GCGATACATAAAATACTCAGCCAGGGCTGCTCCCGTATAAGGGGCGAGGTATTGTAATGTAGCAGGTGAATCCGCCATTTCAGCTACTACAATAGTGTATTCCATGGCCCCCTCTTCATGGAAAGTAGTTACTACTTGAGCCACGGAGGATGCTCTTTGACCGATAGCTACATAAACACATATTACATCTTGCCCTTTTTGATTGAGAATTGTATCTGTGGCTACTGCTGTTTTGCCAGTCTGTCTGTCCCCAATAATTAACTCTCGCTGACCGCGCCCTATGGGGATCATCGAATCGATAGCAATAAGCCCTGTTTGAAGGGGTTCATATACGGAACGCCTGGAAATTATACCCGGAGCAGGAGATTCAATTAAGCGAGATTCCGAAGCTACAATTTCGCCTCTCCCATCAATAGGTTTAGCCAGAGCATTTATAACACGACCCAAGTAAGCCTCGCTCACGGGTATCTGAGCAATTCTTCCTGTTGCTTTTACAAAACTTCCCTCTTGTATCATCAACCCATCGCCCATTAATACAATCCCAACATTTTTGGATTCCAAATTCAGAGCAATACCCCTAGTCCCTTCTGCAAATTCGACTAATTCACCTGACATTATTCCACCAAGACCTATAATACGAGCAATCCCATCCCCCACTTGAATTACGCGACCGATATTCTCAATCCCTACTTTCCTATTATATTGTTCAATACGTTCGCGGAGAATTTTATGAATTTCGTCGACTCGAAGGGTTGCCATTAGTGTTTCTTGACTCTTTTTTTCGGAAGCAAGGGGAAAAATAATGCCTAAATTCTAAACGAAAGTAGAAGTTCAAGGTCTAATTAATTTAATTATTTCTTTGATTCTATGGCCCCTAGAATGCCAATATTAGCACGAATCGTACGGAAATGTAACTCGGTATTCAAACAACTATTCAGAGTTCCTAGAGCTCCTTGTACGGCCTGTTGGAAAACCCGTTGTCGGACCTGATTCATCGCCCTTTGTTTTTCAAAATAAAGGATTTCATTTTTAGACTTTTCTAATTGTTCCAAACTAATAGAAGTAGCATTAATCAAATTTGCTTTTTCTCGTTCTATCTCAGAGTATCCATTCATTCGATACTCATCCGCTTCTAGTTCGACTTTCTGTAATCGAACCCGAGCTTTTTCGAGCTGCTCAATGGTCCCTCTACGCAATTCTTCCGAATTTCGAATAGTACTCAAGATTCTCTGTTTTCGATTATCTAATAAATCTTTTAATGAAAGTAGATTATCTTGCTATTAAGTTTACAATTTTTATGATCTCTTCCCGAACCAAACATGAATCTTTCGATTCATTTGGCTCTCACGCTCCTTTTTTTTCTTTTTTTGCTATGGCTATTTCCATATCTTTTTTTTTATGTAATGAGCCTATCCTCTATCTTCTCTTTTCTGTTTATATTTCAATATACCGAAACCCATATTAAGAATATAAGACTAGATAAATATTAAGAGGACTCTTCCGCCTAGATAAAAATCTATCATGGTCAGCAAAGTTGTTTCTTTATTTGTATTTGCCCTTTAGTTAATAATTTCAATTTCATTAAGAAAAACTAACTAAATAAATGGAAAATGAAAATTGATAGAATTCTTTTTTTTTTCTTCAAATCCAAAAAATTTCTCTTTTTTTTATTTTATACATAGGTCGTCGATTCGGCATTGGATAAAAAAGGGCAGGGTGCCCTTCTAGTAAATAGTTCAAACCATTTTATCGATATGAGTGTTTTATATCAGATAAATTCTACATTAGCTATTTCCCGTTTAAAGCATTTCGGTACTAATACTAATATAGTTGTAGAAAGAGTACCCCTTTTTGCCTGGACTTCAAGCAGTTTAGCTTTAACCGTGTTAATGGTCTCACATTATTGGTCTATAGAGAATCAAAGTTGATTTACCAATGAGTCGCGAAATGCTATGGTTCTTCCATATGATTTCTGAATTTATTCAGAAGTAATTCGTCGAGATCGTGCACCTTTTTCTTATTTATCCAAAAAATACTAAAAAATATTTTAAAGTGCAGCCGGATAGATCCAATCTATTCTTGAAATAGACAACTCGCACACACTCCCTTTCCAAAAAAAATCAATACACCAACCACTACAGTTAGATTTATTAGATTTGTTGCTAAAATATCGGTATTAAGCCCGAAACTCCCAGCGGATGGCCAGTGAGCTAAAAAAACGAAAGAATGGGTTACATTTTTCATATGCTCTCCTCTTATAGATAGGACGAACAAAGAGCAAAGTTTTTCGATCACTTACTTCGCTCGCCCTTTTTTGATCGGTTTTTTTAATGTAATTTTTTTTAATGCAAATAGATTCAATCTAATAATTTCTTTTAGATTAAGTCTTAGGTCTCGTTTGACCTGTGAAAGACTCCTTTGTTGAAATGTTCCAAAAATTCCTAAAATAAAAGGAAAAAGACTTTCCACTGTCCTAAACTAAGGACGGGAAGGAAGAAGGCGAGCATATCCTCTAAATTGATCATCCTCAAATCAGCCCTTCCTGGGGTGGGGTATTGTCTGTCCCGATAAATAGGTAATTCCAGGAGTAATAAATAGGAGTAAAGTATTGATATAATTGGAATTGCAGAAGCAAATACCAATTTACTAAAAAAAGAAAAAAGTATCTAATCTAAAGGACTCATTTTCTTTTTTAGGATTAAACAAAAGGGTTCGCAAATAAAAGCGCTAGTGCCACAACTAGTCCATAAATTGTTAAAGCTTCCATAAAAGCTAGACTAAGCAATAAAGTACCTCGTATTTTACCTTCTGCTTCTGGCTGTCTCGCAATACCTTCTACAGCTTGTCCTGCAGCAGTACCTTGACCAACTCCAGGCCCAATAGAAGCAAGCCCTACGGCCAATCCAGCAGCAATAACGGAAGCAGCAGCAATTAGTGGATTCATGGTGAGTTCCTCGTGTCAAAAAAAAAAGAAATGGTTAAGGATACAATCAACCAAGAAATTCTTACTTCTAAGCTCTATTGGGGAGAAGTAACTAAAAAGTACAAATTGAAATGATAATCTGAATTGTCCGAACTACTTCGAGATCTCATTTTTAGTTTCTAATCATTAGAGGTTTGTGTAAATCCATATGATTCTCATTATTCTATTTCTCTTTCTTTCCAACCAACCACTCTTTCATTCCATTCTTCTTTCTTTACTCTTCGATATCCTTGAGTTCCTATTTTTTCCCCTATCATCTAATCCATAATAAAAGACGAAATAGAGGAAGAACCCCTATTGAAATCGACCTAATCCAAATCCAATAGGAATTAAATCAAGATATACAATTGATAACAATATGCTGCATAGAACTGGATATGGAATCCAATTCCATATAGAGGGAATTCGATATATCGGATTAGATAATGAATCTAACTTAGGAATATATAATATCCCATATACATTTGTTTCTTCTATTTTGCGTATTTTCTCATTTTCTATTGATGAATCGGATTCTAAAATCATTCCTTAAAAACCCGCACAAAAGATGACTGGACTTATAGACATTAAGGATATAGATCTAGCCTGACTCCGCCCCCCTTAATGCATATATACTTTGACAATTCCGTAATATAGTCTATTCTCTCTCCTACAACTCTAGGTTGTATATTCATACGCATTTCTAACTATTTAGTTTTCCAACCAAGCAGATTATCTGGAACCATGCATGAATTGAGCTAAGCTAAAAAAAAATACTATTTTGAAAACTAGTCAATTCAATGATGACCTTCCATGGATTCACCTATATAGGCTGCGGCTAACGTTGCAAAAATAAGAGCTTGAATACCGCTTGTAAATAATCCAAGAAACATGACCGGTATAGGGACTACTAAGGGGACTAAAGAAACAAGAACAACAACGACTAATTCATCCGCCAATATATTCCCGAAAAGTCGAAAACTAAGCGATAATGGTTTTGTGAAATCTTCTAGGATGTTAATTGGTAAAAGAATTGGAGTTGGTTTAATATATTTCTCGAAATAACTCAATCCTTTTTTGCTAAGACCCGCATAAAAATATGCCGCTGATGTGAGTAAAGCTAAAGCAACAGTAGTATTTATATCATTCGTGGGTGCTGCTAATTCCCCATGGGGTAACTGTATAATTTTCCAAGGTAAAAGAGCACCCGACCAATTCGAAACAAAAATAAAAAGGAACATAGTTCCAATAAAGGGAACCCAGGGACCATATTCTTCTCCAATCTGAGTTTTGCTCAAGTCTCGAATAAACTCAAGCACATATTCGAAGAAATTCTGACCGTCGGTCGGGATGGTTTGTGGATTCCGAACAGCTATGATAACTGAACCTAGCAAGATAGTAATTACGACCCAAGAAGTGATGAGTACTTGGGCATGAATTTGGAAACCTCCTATTTGCCAATAGAAGTGTTGGCCTACTTCTACACCCGATATATCATAAAACCCCTTGAGTGTTTTAACGGAACATGGTATAATATTCATATTGTCCTCTGATAAAAATTGAACTTCAAAAAAGGAATTCTTTTGATTCAACCATCTCTTTCTCAACTCAGCAACTTGAAGTATTAATCTTATATTTAGGATACCAAGAAATCACATCAGATGATAATATATATCAATACCCTCTAATATATATCAATATTCCCCTTCTTTTATCTATGCAAAACAAAAAAGAATAGTAAGTGATCCCATAAATCTACGCAGTTACCCAAGAATGAACTATTCTTCTTAATCAACGATTTCTTATATAGAGAGAACGGCCCTCACAAATTGCAAATACTAATTTGTTAAGAATCAATCGAATTGAAGTCATAGTGTCATCGTTGGCTGGAATCGATATATTTGCGAGATCTGGGTCACAATTTGTATCGACTAAAGAAATAGTAGGAATCCCCAAAATGGCACATTCCTGAAGAGCTATATACTCTTTTTGCTGATCAAGGACGATCACAATGTCCGGCAACCTCGTCATATATTTGATCCCGCCGAGATATCTTTGCAAGGTAGATAATTTTCTCTTCAAGATTGCCACATCTCTTTTTGGGAGATGGTGGAATTTTCCCATCTTTTCTTCTGCTCTTAAGTCTCTAAATTGAGAAAGTCTAGTTTTCGTAATCGACCAATTCGTTAACATACCACTGAACCACTTTTTATTAACATAATGACAACGAGCCCTTATTGCAGCTGATGCTACTAAATCCGCTGCTCTTTTTTTGGTACCAACAATTAAAAAGCTTTTTCCCTGACTTGCTGCATCAAAAACTAAATCACAAGCTTCTGATAAAAAACGAGCCGTTCTAGCGAGATTTGTAATATGAGTACCTTTACGCTTTGCCGAGATGTAAGGGGCCATTTTAGGATTCCATTTCTTAATACCATGACCAAAATGAACTCCCGCTTCTATCATCTCTTTCAAATTGATGTTCCAATATCTTCTTGTCATTTTTTCCACACTTCCTTTTGATTTTTTCTTTTTTTTTTCATCCTACCATTCCATTACGGAATTTATTTCTTTTTTTTTTTTGAAAATTAAGAAAGAGCCGAAATAGCTTGAAATAAATAATAATTGTTCCGATGTAACCTTCCACTGAGAATTGGCTATTGATACATGGTATAAACGTAACCTTAATGAATTAACTGACTTCTTTTACTTATTAAAATAAAAATCTAAAATCTGACCTGTTAGTGTTCTAAGGTCAAAAGTCTAGTTTAAATAAAAAAATCTGCTTTATGTATCCTTAAATCGTATAAATGGGGGTTCTGATGTCTCATAGAAATTGTTTGTTACATCAGAATCAGAAGAAACTAATTCTGTATGGAGAAACAAAATATCTCTCATTTCCGACGCGAATAGATTTTTTTTTTGAATTTCGAAATAAAGGTTCTTGTCTTGTGGGGAATGATGCACAAATTTTTGGAATCCGGTACCAACAGGTATAATCCCCCCCAGAACTACGTTTTCTTTCAGGCCTTTCAACCAATCAATACGACCTCGTAGGGCAGCTTTTGCTAAAACTCGAGCAGTTTCTTGAAAACTTGCTTCAGATATGAAACTTTGGGTATTCAGGGAAGCCCTTGTTATTCCCAATAAGATTGCCCGATAATAGACCGATTCATCCAAAGCTCGTCCTGCTCGTTCTGCTCGTAATAGTCCGATTAATTCCCCAGGTGAAAAAACATTAGACATTCCATCTTCGGAAACCCGCACTTTTGATGTTACTTGGCGTATAATAATCTCTATATGTCTATTATGGATCTGTACCCCTTGGGATCGATAAACCTTTTGGATCTTATTAACCAAAGAGATACGACTTTGGGCTATGGTTAGCTCAGCTCCAATCAAGAATCCCCAGGGGACCCCAAGAATTCTTGGTATACGCTCATTCCAATCCTCAATTCTCCTTTCGAGATTCGGCGATAGTGAATCAATTGAACGCGCTTCAAAGATTTGTTCTACTTTTGGAAGACCTTGCGTTATGTCACTAGATCTCGATTTTTCATATATAAACGTAACTAACCTATCTCCTTTGTAAAGGATTTCTCCATAATGACCATGAACAGTTGCTCCTGTAGTGGCCAAATAAGGCTTAGCTGCTCTTATAACAAAGGAATCAATATTAACAATGAAAATTTGACCAGATTTTTTTATGTGCGATTTAAATAGACATACATTTTCGCAAATAAATTGTCCAAGGTGAATTATTGCCGATGTCTCCTCCCAAGAATCATGATGGAGAAAGTGCCAATTCAAATGGAATGGATCCAACATGATGTTACTATCGAAATTCGAAATCCTTTGATTTTCATCTATTAAAGAGTATTTAAGCCCTTGAAGTACTTGGAGGGTTTGTTTCAAATTGTCAAGGAACAAATATTTTTTTAACAGGATCTGATTATGCGTTAGTAAATAGTAAGATGAAGAAAAATTCGATATACTAGGTACAATAGCGGCTAAGGGCCCAAAAATATCTCGAATAGGAATTCTAGGATTCGATTCTTTTACCGCATTGGGATATTTCGAATTCTTGAATAAACCAATTCGAGAACAGTTGGATGCCGACAAAATCATCAAAGATTGGTATTCTTTATTTCGATTCAACAAGGTGCCAATAGCTTCTTGATGTTGGCTAAGTGATTGAATCTTCGCCTTGGAATAAAAGGAATTGGTGCGATCTAACCTATTATTGGGAATCGGTCCTGCACTTGTCCTATCATACCTTCTTCGTGTATACGAAATAGTGGACTTGACTAACTCAATTCTTAGGAAATCGCGAATCAGATCATTTGCTCTTACCTCAACAAGGGAAGCACGAGCCTCCTCTTTTTCTTCTTGTTCCCAATTCACTACTAAGCAAGTTCGAACAAATTGACTATTCGTATGATAAATTCTTTGAGTTAACTTGCTATTTTCATGAGAAATAAAATTGACAAGTCGAAGTTGGAAATTATCCTCTTCTTGCAAGAGATCTTGCGGGAAAAGTGTTGCTAAATTTCTCCCTTCGTCCATTTCATATGCGACTGCAGGTCGAACCGAAACAAAATACTTTTCCTTGCTCTTGAGAATTTTTTTCCGTTGAACATAGACCCAATTTTTCCTTTTTTTTGATTCCTTAGAATCTTTCTTTTCTCTTTCTGGTGGTATCAAACTACCACCTAATATCTTATCCGCCTCTTCAGGAAAATGCATATCTCCGGAAAAGATTTTGAGTTCCGTATGGCTTTTTTTTCTCTTCACTCGGACCAATCCACCTAGTCGACTTCTTGTATTTTTTGTGAGTTGTGTATCCACTCCAATGATACTATTATCAAGTACCTTTAGGGATGAGGATCTCGGCAAGATATGCAGTTCTTGAAGAATGAAAAAAAACCGATCTAGTTCTTTTTGGTATTTTAGACTAAATTCTTTTGTTCCTCGATGCTCAATCAAACCCTCTTTTTTTAAGATGGAATCTTCCTCTGGGCTCCCGTATTCGTCCTCTGAGTCTTCTTCTGAGTCTTCCTCTAAAGTCCCATATTCGTCCTCTGAGCTTTCCTCCGGGCTCCCATATTCGTCCTCTGAGTCTTCCTCTAGAGTTCCATATTCGTCCTCTCGGGTTCTATATTCGTTCTCTGGGCTCCCATATTCGTCTTCTGAGTCTTTCTCTCCAGTCCTATATTCATCCTCTAGGATCCCATATTCGTCTTCTAGGGCTTCATATTCGTCCTCTAGGATCCCATATTCATCTTCTAGGGTTTCATATTCGTCCTCTCGAGTCCTATATTCGTCTTCTAGGGTTTCATATTCTTCCTCTCGGGTCCTATATTCGTTCTCTGGGCTCCCATATTCGTCCTCTGAGTCTTCCTCTCGAGTCCTATATTCGTCCTCTAGGGTCCTATATCTAAATTTAACAATTCCTGAACCCTTTTTATCTTTTCTGTATCGTGGATCGTCAAAATAAGCAAAAATAGTATTTCTACGTAAAACACCCATAAAGGGTATTTCAATCGAAATCCCCAAACAGGATATTAGTTCTTTCTCTTGTTCTTGATGATATTGTAATGGAATGACGAACCCATTTCTTCGCTTTTTCGCCAACAAATCCGAATTATCTTGAAGAATAGAAGGATAGACAAAATTCCAATGGCCATTGGACATGATTCGATCCGGCGTTGAATAATCAAGAATTTCCCTATCTTTTTTACCAAAAGTATCCAACAGTCTATGTCTTACTTGATCATTAGCCATTGAGAGGTCAAAGAGATATCTTCCGTCAACAGAAAAAGAATAAGTATTCATTTGATCTTGATCCTTGTGGAGCGAAAAAGACGCTATACTGGATCTGCACATACTTACTGACAATATCCATAAATGGCTTGTTTTTGGTAATCGACGAAGATTACCATATTGATATTCGGGCGCATGGTAAACATCAGTACTCCAGTGCATTTCCCCGTCTGATTCGGAATAAATATGCTTTTGTACTTTTTCTTTAAAATGCAAAGTGGACGTTCCGGCACGAATCTCCGCAATTACTTGTTCGGATTCTACATACTGATCATTTTGCACTAGAATCAAGCTTTTTGAGGGAATATTCACACTATATAGAATATCCTGACTCTGAATAGTTACATGCAAGTCTATATAACATAGAAAAGCAGGCTGCCCATGACGGGTACGTGTGGGGTGAACCAAATCTTCATTGAATTGGATTTTTCCATTCGAAGGGGATCGTACAAGGTCGGCAGTACCCCCTGTGAATACTCCGCCAGTATGAAAAGTTCTTAATGTTAGTTGAGTCCCTGGCTCCCCAATTGATTGACCTGCAATAATACCTACGGCTTCCCCCAATTCGACCAGATCGCCATGAGTGGGACTCCGACCATAACATAATTGACAGATCCAAGATGTGCTCCGGCAAGTAAAGGGGGTTCTAATATATATTGGTTGTGCTCGAAATGGTTGTGCTCGAAAGGCAGTTATGAATCGATTGACTAATCCAATTCCAATATCTTGATTTCGAGCGGCAATGCATCGTGAACCAATATATATATCGTCTGCTAATACACGACCAATTAGTGTTTGGACAAAAAGTTTTTCCGTCATCCCATTTTGAGGACTCAAAGAAATACCTTGGATAGTACCACAATCTCTTCTACGCACAATAATATGTTGAACTACTTCAACAAGTCTACGTGTAAGATATCCAGCATCCGCTGTTCGTACAGCAGTATCTACAACCCCTTTGCGGGCTCCGTAGCAGGAAATTATATATTCTGTCAAAGAAAGTCCCTCGCGTAAATTGCTTTGAATAGGTAAATCAATCATTTGTCCTTGAGGATCCGCCATTAATCCTCTCATACCTACTAATTGGTGTACCTGAGATGCATTTCCTCTGGCTCCTGAAAAAGACATTAGATAGACTGGATTAGAAGGATCCGTTATCCGAAAATTCGAATTCATTTCTTGTTTCAAATATTCACTTGTAGCATACCATATCTCAACGGATTGGCGTAATTTTTCTACCGCGTGTACAGCCCCATAATAATAGTGTTTCTCCAAAAGAAAACTCTGTTGTTCCGCGTCTTGCACTAACCATCCCTTAGATGGTATTGTTAAAAGATCCTCGATTCCTAATGAAATCGATGTAGTAGTGGCTTGATGAAAGCCCAGAGTCTTTATTTGATCCAGTATATGGGATGTATATCCCATTCCGAAATGATCTATTAATCTGCTAATAAGTCGTTTCATAGCAGTTCCGTCTATCTCTTTATTATGAAAGACCAGATTGGCCCGTTCCGCCATACATAAGTACCCCCTTTTTCGGCTGAGTAGGATTCGACAATTGCTGAGTAGGATTCGACAATGGGCCTGAGTCAGTGATTCGAAAATTGAATTAACTTCCTTTCCTTAATCTCAATCTGGATTCGCGCGGCAAAAATGATGATACTAGCGAAATCGGAATGCCCCCCGAAAGGGAGGGGCATCGCCGAATCTAACTTCCTTGTTTAGATAGTGTATGAATAGGCCTGACTAAATCCTTGTATGGCTTCCTCTATTTCTCTATAAAAAGAAATATGACCAAGAGTGCTTCGAATGTATATAGAACGGATTTCTTTTTTTCTATTTCCCACTATTAGATAGTGGGCATAAATCTCATGATAAGTCCCCAAAGATTCATATTGAACTTCAATCGGAACTTCTCTTGACCCAATGACGCGTTGATCTAGTTTCCATCGGAGCCACAAGGGACTGTCTAAACTGATTCGTTTCTGTCTATAAGCTCCCAGTGCATCATAGGAATTAGAAAAATGGGGTTCTTTATCTTTTGTATACTTATAATTATTATTATTGTAATTTACTTTTTGATTTGGATAGTTTGCGCAACTATTATATCTATTTGCACAAATACCCCGACGGTTTCCAATCGTTAATACATAAAGTCCGATAAGCATGTCTTGGGTCGGTACGCAAATAGGATCCCCAATAGCGGGAGATAGGAGATTCATATGAGAAAACATAAGTAAACGGGCTTCCGCCTGAGCTTCCAAGGATAAAGGTAGATGAACAGCCATTTGATCCCCATCAAAGTCCGCATTGAAACCCTTACACACTAATGGGTGTAAACAAATAGTACGCCCCTCCACTAAAGTAGGTTGGAAGGCCTGTATGCCTAATCTATGCAGGGTAGGTGCTCTATTCAACAGTACAGGATGTCCCCGCATAACTTCTTGAAGTATTTCCCATACAATGGGTTCCTTTTCCCAAATTTTCCTTTTAGCAATCCTGACATTAGAAGTAGCGCGTTTCGTGATTAAATCGCGAATTACAAATAGCTGAAAAAGCTTTATTGCTATCTCTAGAGGTAATCCACATTGATGTAATGAAAGCGAAGGACCCACAACAATGACAGAACGCCCCGAGTAATCGACCCGTTTTCCAAGCAGAGTCTCGCGAAACCTTCCCTCTTTACCTTCAATTACATCTGAAAGTGATTTGTATACTTTATTGTGACCATCCCTCGTTGGTTGCCCGCGGGACCCACTATCAAGAAGTGTATCCACGGCTTCTTGTACCAATTTTTCCTGGCACATTACTAAATCTGCTGGCGCTAATTCACTTCTTTTTAATAGATAGGCAAGGTTGTTGTTCCGACGAATAACTCTCTTATAAAGTTCATTAATATCCGAAGTCACTACTTTATCCCCAGACCTATAAACAATGGGTCTCAATTCGGGAGGAAGAACTGGTAATAAGCACAAAACCATCCATTCTGGTTCTACATTTGTTTGAATAAAATGTTTCGCCAATTGCATGCGTCTAATCAAAAAAACTTTTCTTATTCGTCTTTTTCTATCTTCCCATTCATCTCCACTATACCCCTCGTCTTCTAATTCCTTCCATTCGACCAAGGAATTCTCTATAATAATTCGCAAATCCAAATCTGCTAATTGTTCTCTAATAGCACCTGCTCCTGTCGCAATTTCCCGATTTCGAAATGTTGCAAAGCCTGGGGTAGAAAAAAAGGGAGAAATGCTGTGGTTACAGGATGCAATTTCATCTTCGAATAAACCTCGTAATCGTAAGAAAGTAGGTTTTTTAGCGCTGGGCCTAGCAAAAGAGAAATCGCCGTATACTAGGCCCTCCAATTTCTTAAGGGGTTTATCTAAAAGGTTCGCGATATAACTAGGAAGACCTTTCAAATACCACACATGAGTCGCGGGACATGCGAGTTTGATGTATCCCATTTGATATCTTCGTATCCGAGAATCAACAAATTCTACCCCGCATTTTTGGCAAAATCTTTCCTCTTCGTTTTCAGCTCCGCTCGCTCGAGAATTTCCACAAGCACAAATTCCGCTTTTTATGGGTCCAAAGATTCTTTCGCAAAACAATCCATCTTTTTCTGGTTTATCGGTTTTATAATGAAAAGTAGAGGGCCTTGTGACTTCGCCAACGACTTCCCCATTAGGTAGGTTTTTGTTAGCCCAAGCCTTTATTTGTTGAGGGGAAACGAGTCCAATTTGAAGTTGTTGATGTTTATATTGGTCAATCATAAATAAGAAAAGAATTTATATTTATTCCGATCAAACTTCCTCCCTATTAACCTGGAAGTTCTTCTCAGATACAAGGAAATGATTCAGTTCTAGAGCCAAAGATCGTAGTTCTCGAACGAGCACTCGAAAAGATTCTGGAGGATACTCGTGATTAGGTACTCTTTTTCCCCAGATCGTAGCATTAAGTATTTCTTGGCGAGCTATAAGATGATCAGATTTATAAGTAAGTATCTCTTGTAAAATATGAGCAACACCAAATCCTTCTAAAGCCCAAACTTCCATTTCTCCTACTCGTTGTCCCCCTTGCTTGGCTCTTCCTCTAACGGGTTGTTGTGTAACAAGTGAGTAGGGCCCAGTAGAACGTCCATGGATTTTCTCATCAACTTGATGAATTAATTTTAAGATATAGGACTTCCCTATTAGAACAGGTTGTTCGAAGGGGTCTCCTGTTCTTCCATCAAATATTCTGCTTTTTCCCGGGTACTCGGGTTCAAATACCCATGGATTTTTTGTTTGTTTACTGGCTTCATATAATTCTGAAAACACAAGTTTTCTTGAAGCCTCTTGCTCATATCTCTCATCAAAGGGTGCTATTCTATAATGTTTCTTTAGCAGATCCCCGGCTAATCCGAGCGAGCTTTCAAATATTTGTCCCACATTCATTCGTGAGGGTACTCCTAAGGGATTGAAGACCATATCAACAGGTGTTCCATCTTGCAAATAGGGCATATCTTGCCTGGGCAAAATTTTGGAAATGATCCCCTTATTCCCGTGTCTTCCGGCTACTTTATCCCCAACTTTGATTTCGCGTTTCTGTAAAATATATACACGAACCATTATGTCTAGGGGGTCCCTCTGGATCCATTTCACATCGATAACGCGCCCTCTTCCACCTATAGGTAGTTTGAGAGAAGTTTCTTTTGAAGTGGATACCTCAAGGCCAAATATGGCCCGTAATAACCCAGCTTCCGCGATATACGACGATTCGCTCGCTATCTGAGGCGTTAATTTACCTACTAAAATATCGCCAGTTTCTACCCAGGATCCCAACCTAACAACTCCATTTCTGTCCAAATTGCGGAGTAAATGTTCTTCTAGATGTGGTATTTCTTTAGTAATTTTTTCAGCGGAGCCTTGGCTTGTCGTATCCGTCTGAATTTCATATTTTCGGATGTGAAAAGAAGTATAAATATCCTCATATACCAAACGTTCGCTAATTAGTACTGCGTCTTCAAAATTGTAACCTTCCCATGGCATATAAGCTACTAATACGTTTTTTCCTAAAGCAAGTTCCCCACCAACTGTAGCAGCTCCCTCCGCTAAAATTTGTCCTTTTTTAATGGATTTACCCCGCAGAACCCGAGGTTTTTGGTGCATACAAGTATTTTTGTTAGAGCGCCGATGGGTAACTAAAGGAATACTTATAGTCTTCCCACTACTTGATAAAAGGATCTTGTGACTATCAGTAGAAATGATCTTTCCCTCGCGTTCGGCTATAACGGAAACCCTCGAATCTAGAGCTGTTTGGCGTTCCAATCCAGTTCCAACAATGCACTTCTCGGACCGAGAAAGCGGAACTGCTTGGCGCTGCATATTAGAACTCATTAAAGCCCGATTCGCATCATTATGCTCAATAAAAGGAATGAGAGAACCTCCAATAGAAAAATATTGGAAAGGAAAAATACTTCTAACATGAATCTGTTCCCATGCAATAGTCAGGAATTCTTGACGGTATCTAGCTGGAACAACCTGTTCTTCCTGAATACCCTGATTCAAGGACAAAGAATTTCCTGCTGCTATCATATAATATTCATCTCTATTTGGTGATAAATAAACCACCTGTCTCTCTTTTTTTTCTTTTGCTTTCTCAGATATTTCATAAAAGGGACTCTCTATGGACCCCCACCAGTGGTCAATTCTCGCATGAATAGCTAAGGATCCAGTAAGTCCAACATTGATTCCTTCGGACGTGTCAATTGGACAAATACGCCCATAGTGACTCGGATGAATATCTCGGCTCCGAAAACTTGCAGTTCTCCCCGTCAATCCTCCAGGACCCAAACAACTCACTTTTCGCCCATGAACAGTTTGTGTCAATGGATTGGTTTGATCAAAAACTTGAGATAAGGGGTATGTGCCAAAAAAGGTCTCATAAGTAGTTATTAATAAAATCGAAGTTGAAGTTGGAGTTACCAAAGTTTGTGGAGTCGGTTTCGATTGACGTATGAATACTCTACGGATAGTTTTTTGAACCGCATGTTGTAAACGACCAAGAGCCAGTCCGAATTGATCTTGTAACAGATCCGCAACCGAACGAATACGTTTATTTTTCAAGTGATTCATATCGTCATCGTCAAGTATACCCGTTCCAAATTTCATTCCAATCAAATGATCCGTAGCGGCCAATACATCTCGTGGTAACAAGAATGTATTGTTCTGAGGTATATCAAGATTCAGTCTCCGATTCATATTTCGTCGACCAATCCTTCCTAATTCACATTTTTGTTGAAAAAATTTCTTTTGTAATTCCTCACATAAGGACTCCGAAAATACCAGGTCCCCACCTACACAAGCAAATTGTTGATAAAACTCCAAAATAGCTTTTTCTTTTGACTCAATCCTCTTCTTCTCCTTAGCATTCGGGAAAGATAAGAAAATTTCAGGGTAGGAAACATTATCTAGAATTTCTTTTAGATTCGAACCCATAGCTGATGATAGAACTAGAATAGATATCTTTTGTTTTCTACTCACGCGAGCCCATATCCTTTCTTTTTTATCAATTGCTAATTCCGATCTTCCTCCCCAATCTGATATTATAGTCCCAGTGTAGATAGAAATTCCCTTATGGTCTAATTCCGAGCGGTAGTAAATACCAGGACTTAGCAATATTTGATTGATCACAATTCGGTATATTCCATTTATTATAAAGGTTCCTAAGGAATTCATTATAGGAATGTTTCCAATAGAAATGGTTTGCTTTTGCACATCGAAACCAAAAATTAATCTCGCAGATACATATAATTCGGAAGAATAGGTGAGTGATTCATACACAGCATCCCTTTCTTTTATCGAGGGTTCTAGCAATTGATATCCTTTCGCAAATAATTGAAATGCAATTTCGTGATCTGGATCTTTAATTGTTGGAAACTTCTCAAGTTCTTCTGCCAAGCCTTGATTAATGAACCTACAAAATCCCTCGAATTGGATCTGACTAAATCCGGGTATTGTGGACATTCCCTCATTTCCATTCCGGAGCATCTTAATCTTAAGTTTCCTGTTTATCGAAGAAAAATTCCATTATCAGCTCACTCTTCATCAATCCCTATGGATCGATCTAGCAATTATGGAATCCATATTCTGTTTACTGAATCACATGAAATTCTAGGGAACTCCACATACATATTTCATATATGTATTTCATACATATGAATAGAGACAATTTCGACGAAAGTTCGAATTTGCCAGGGGTACAAATCGAATGAAAATGAATTGATAAAACATTCCTAGAAAAAAATTCTGCCACTTACACTTTATGATACTAATCAGATTGGATGGCAAAGATTTCTCATTTTATCTCCTTTCTATGAATGGGATAAAGCCATAATATAATAATTTATAAGCACTAGAAAATTTGACTTTAGTTCGATTTAGAATAGCACGCTTAGTTTAATTTCAAAAAAGAATAAGAATTTGAGGGTTCTTTTTTGTTTCGTAGTAGTAGAATTGCTAGAAAATATAGGATTTCATTGTAGAATCCTAAAATAAAGTAAGTCCTTTTTTTAAGTACATGCCAATCTAGTTATCCACCTCTCCACATATCCCTGCTTTTATCGTAATTTCACTTGGGTGGGCCAAGATGGTCAGGTCATACTCTATATCAGACCAAATTTCTTTTTTTTATTCAAGATATTTAATGCAATGAAAAATTAAAGCACGATTCCCCATAGAGATATGTACATAAGGGGGATCCATGGATAATAATGCTGTTATGGATAATAATGCTGTTCGGACCTGTAGTTTACCTATACACGGATTAGGCATAAATCCATTCTATTTTATTATGCCATTAAAAGGAAGGGGGGAGAGAATACCGATTTAAGAGTCGTTCACTACTGCAATTCAAAATTCAAAAAAAAAATAGAATTCTAGTTAATGGTTCCAATTTGTTCTGAATTTTGCAGCCTGTGACTGGAAATCCACTTTTTCTCTTTTTTCATCTCAATAGAAAGAAAAGGGAAGTTTTCTAGTGTTAGCAATGTTTGTTTTAAGATAGAATCCATCGAGGAGAATAATCGAAACTGGATTCAAAAAAAGCAGGAATAGATTTTTTGAAAAAGATTGGAAAAAAGTAAGTAGAATTAGATTCAAGATAAAAGAAAGGAGGTTTTAGTAAGAAAACCTGGATGAATACTTGCTCTTTTCTCTATTTTAGATCGGATTTTTTGGCGGCATGGCCAAGCGGTAAGGCAGGGGACTGCAAATCCTTTATCCCCAGTTCAAATCTGGGTGCCGCCTGATCAATAAAATACTTAGGCTTATAGTACTGATCGAACTCAACAAATTCGTACCCTGCATAAGTTGGGGCAAGAGAGTAACTAGGCCTGGCGATACTGGATTTTGAGAATCCATAGTTCTATCCTCAAACTAGGGTTTGTTTTGTCGGTAGTGGCCCAAACGGCTACCAATAAGGATGAGGTTGCGTTTCCTTATTCTTTTATTAATTTTAATTGATTCTTAATTGATTCGATTCGAGAATTAAAAATTACAAGGCTAAGATGTCAGAAATCTTGATATCCAAAGAGCCCCTAAGGGGCATTCTTTTTTTTTTCAATCTAAGATTGAAGAAGGGACTCCACGAAGGAATATCAAGACTTCCTAATTATCATACATTTTATTTATCATACATCTTATGCTACCTACATACACTAAAGTAAGGGCTACTGATTCTGTCGAGAATCAGATTGAATAGGCTGATCAAAAATCAATTTCGGAGTTGTGGATAAAGTCTCCTCATTCTTTCATAGAATGATAGAAGGGCTGTAGGGTTTAGGTTAAAAATAAACATAGGCAAGGTAGGTATCCAATAAATATTTATCTATCCTAATTTTATGGTATATTCTGACGTCCTTTGCTTATAAAAAAAGGGTAACAAAAGGAAGAAAAAATCTTCCTATTCCCGCGTCTTCTATTCAGGACATCATCCCCGTACTCTTTTTTAAGGAAAAGGGCTATGTATCGTATTTATACTTAATGCTCTCCAATTCTACCAGAAATCCTATAAGAATTTGTTAGGAGTAAATTCCTTGAACTGATTCATCCATAGCGTTAGGGCAGAATCCCTTTTTGACTCTGTACCCTTGATTCCACTATGATTATTGATCAATAGTAGAATAATTCATTCCTTCATAGAAATAGGAGACATAATTTACATGGATATAGTAAGTCTCGCTTGGGCTGCTTTAATGGTAGTCTTTACATTTTCTCTTTCACTAGTAGTATGGGGGAGGAGTGGACTCTAGGGATACTACTAATTGATTGAGTAGTCGAATTGTTGTATCAACTTTTTTCTTTAATTGATCGTTTTGCATTAATCATTTTGCCAAACTTTATTCTTTCTCTCTTTCTTTAGTTTTGTTTCACTCCTGTACCTGTAAGAAACTCTTGTAAGAAAGAGTCGTTCTATTCTACTATATAGAAATAGAAAGAGCGATTACAGCAATTCCAAATTTCTACTAGAAGTGACGAATGGTTAAAAAAGTTCTATACATAAGAAAATTAGACTTTCTTCCACGGAGCTATTCACAACATATCGCACACTTTCCATTTGTTTTATATTCTTTTCTTATTCTTAGAATAATTTTTATGCTCTTTTGAAGCATCTCGCCGCATGTTTAAGCATGAAAGATTCGCTGGTTTTTTCCTTTTACTTTTTTCTTTTACTTTTTACTATAGTCTATTCTCATATTATTTTTCTCTCCCTCCATGGATTCTTTCGTGAAGAATTGTCTTCGATTTTTTTATTTTGACTTGATTGAAATTAAGTGGATGCAGTGAAAAAAGAAATTGAATTAGACTACTATTTCAATCTACTAATCTATTCTATGTAGATTCAAGATAATATAATAGAAAGACTCTAAAGTGTCGTAGAAAAAACTATATGTAGTTCTTTCTACCACACTTTATGATTCCAACCAGATCCTTTCATTTAAGACTTGGATTTTTATTTTATTTAATCCCTTTTTCATTTCTTCAATGATTAATTGGAATTCCAATTAATCATTTTGGCTGACTGTTTTTACATAAATAATAAGTAAAAAGGCAGTAGGAACTAGAATAAACAGTGCAGTAGCAATAAATGCGAGAATATTGACTTCCATAACCTCTTTATTTTTTTCACAATAACTCGGGATGTAATCCCATGGAGAGGAAAAAGGGGTATCCTGTAAATTCAAGGGGAGGACTTGCATTCTGATAATACTGAATCAATTCAATATTATGAATATCGGATCTATCAAATCAATTCATGGTTGAGAGTGGAATAGTATAACATAGGAAGATCCACTTTTTCTTTTCTATATCTATAACCCACGATCTTTCTTATCTTATCCAATTTCCCTTCCTTTTTCTTATAGTTATACATACAATTATGTATGTATGTATTATATGACCGACTTTCTATGGGTCACATAGACATCCAAATAAGCAGTAGAAGTAGAAGTGAGATGGAGAAAAGAGGGCTTAAATAAAAAAAAATCGAATATTTTAATTAATTTAGGAAAAAGGGCGTTTGCTTTGCTTGGTTTTTCTTTTATTTTATTAAGTTACTATCAATATCCACTTTTGGGGTCTAAAGATGAGAACAGATCCATAAAATAAGGAGTCCGCAAATGGAATGAAAATGAGATAGATTCTTTCCAATTAGTCATTGAACATACACAAACAAAGTTGGAACTACAAAATGGAGGGGGCCTGGTTTAATCCAAAAAGTAAAGTACTAATTATATTCAATTAAATTCACTGTCTATGTCTAAGAAAAAACGAATACGATTTATGTATGGATTTCGGTAAAATACCGGTACTCTATTCCATAAGAGTCGAATAGGAAGTTAAGATGAGGATGGTATCATCATAAGGATAGAGTAATATCCTAAATTATACTAATCCAAGTATGATATGTATGTATTTCCTTATCAACCGGGAGTAGTGAAAAAAAAAAATTCCTATAGGCCTCCCCTCCCTCTTTAATGAGAAATGCGAAATAAAAAAAGTGAAATAAGGGTGCCCCATAGGTATTTGATCTTCTCTCCTGCCCCCCCTTTTTCATGGAAAAAGGAAAGATGAATTTCTCCATTCATTGAACCCTAGTTCGGGACTGACGGGGCTCGAACCCGCAGCTTCCGCCTTGACAGGGCGGTGCTCTGACCAATTGAACTACAATCCCCGCGGGGTGTATGGCATACCTATTCTTAAATAGAACCATAAGAAGATTCGATTCGCCTGTCGTACTCTAAGAAATAGACGAATCATATACTACATACCCACATATCATATGTGGGTATAGTGAGAGTGACATAACTAGTATGTCGCGATTTTTTATCGCTAAAAATGGATGATAATCCACCTTCCATTTCAATAAGAAAAACTCTTTTGTTTGTAAAAAAGGAATGAGAGAGATATGGATTAGAAAGAAATTTCCCCCTTTCGCTTTATCCTTTATTTCTATGGATCAGACATTTTATTTTATGGAAGAAAAACAAATGGATTTAGTTCATATTCACGAAGCCCTAGATTTTTGGGCCGAGCTGGATTTGAACCAGCGTAGACATATCGTCAACGAATTTACAGTCCGTCCCCATTAACCGCTCGGGCATCGACCCAGGAAGAATTTATTCTAGGGTTTTTTAGAATCTATGATTAACCTCCTTTCATAATACTCCCTACCCCCAGGGGAAGTCGAATCCCCGCTGCCTCCTTGAAAGAGAGATGTCCTGAACCACTAGACGATAGGGGCATCACTTCACTAGACGATAGGGCCATATACAACCGCTCGTCATTATACTATAATGATAGTATGAGCAGTTTTTTGGAATTGTCAATATACTCGAAGAGTATAACTAGATCCAAAGCAAAGAGTCTTTCCTACTTTTCTGTTATGCTTTCTTTCATAGGATTTTTTTTAGTTGATGGTTAGGTTAATTCACGGATCATTCCCTACTTTTTAGGGAAATTCATTTAAAGGGTATAGAATAAGAATAGATTAATAAAAGGGATTCTAGATTAGTTCAGTACAGGTAGTGATTTGATTGATCTAACAGGAAAAAGAGTCCAATTTGATTTCTTTTTTGTAATTTCCACCCCGTGCTTCGTTTAGCGTTCAGACCAAAAATGCATGCATCCCACACTAAGTCATAAAATTCAAGAAAAAATGGAGAAATTTTCAAAAACAAAGAAAAAAAAGTGAATAAATAATAAATTTAGTAGAAAAGTACTTTATCGGATTCGAACCGATGACTTACGTCTTACCATGGCATTACTCTACCACCAAATAAAAAGCCCTTTATCGGATTTGAACCGATGACTTATGCCTTACCATGGCATTACTCTACCACTGAGTTAAAAGGGCTTTTTATTCAATTCAAAAATTAGCCACTTTGATTTCTCATTATGAGTCTACTGCATAATGTACATAATATATGTATATATAGAGATATATGTAGAGATTATATATGTATATATCGAGATATAGAAGTTTATTCATGGCGAGGTTCAAAATCTTGAGAGTTCAAAATCTTGAGAAAATCAAGAAAAATAAGAAAATCTTTCATATTCTCTCTTATCACTTGCACAAAGTAGAGGTTTTTTTCTTTTTTTATATAAAAAAATACATATAATAAAATACGTGAAGAGAGAGTTGACACAATAAAAAATTATTATTAGTATCCGATATACTTGAAGAGGGTAAGTTCATAGGTATGTAAACATGATCTCGGACGACTCACCAAACCAAAGCCCAGAAGTTCTATTTTTTAGAAGAGGAGAACAAATATGTATCAATTGTTGAATCGGATACAACAATGGGCAAAAAAAAAAAGGCCAAAGGGGCAATAAGAGCTGCTGTTAAAAAAACGGTAGACTTTGTTTTTTTTTATCTTTAGGCTATTGACTTTTCACGTGCTCAGAACGTTCTGCAGAATTAGGGACTTTTTTCTTCTATTGGCTGATCTTATGATGAGAACTTTCTCCATTTATGTTTTATTTCTTCTAATTCTAATTGGGTAGGGTATAAAGGAATTCGCGCTCTTCATATACCCATATGGTTGGGTATTAATTTTCAGTGATATACTTCTTGTCTGTTTTGGTGAGAAATTGAAACTATTTTTAACAGGCATCTCTTAGAAAAACCTTCGAGTTCAAAACTTTTCAATTTTTCTTAAAAAGTTTTGGACGGATTTGTTGAAGCGATTTTTAACAGGTACCCCTTCCAAGGAAGGGGGGTACTTGAATATTCTCAAGGGATTCTGGTTGGTGCATTTTGAACAAACTATGTTGGAGTTTTAGCAACAATTTGCTTGTAAAAAGTGGGCAGTCGAATTTATACTGCAGAGTATAAAAATTATTCTACTGCCTGCCCAACAAAAAATAATAAACCATACCCTACATACCTAACTCCTCCTGGCTATGGGTTTTCTGTTTCCGAAGATTAGGAAAAAAGGAGGATTCTGGAACCCTAAAGGTTCGATGGTATATGGATATGGAAAATATAAGATTCCCGATCCTAGCGGGAAAAGGAAGGGAACAGATACCCAATATGATTCTTGGGAGGAACATTTGGTAATGGTCTTGGTCCTCTATGCTCTTTTTTATGTGTTCTTAGTTCTATTCATCTTCTTTGATTCTTTTAAACAAGAATCTAATAAACTAGAATTGAGTGGAAAAGAGGAGAAGAAATTGGTAAATGGAGAGGATCGACTAACCAGAGACATTTAGGATCTTCTTTACATCAGGTAAATCCGTCGGGTCCTGTCCGCTTCTCCGTTTAAGTTACGACTCTTTGTTTCTTGCTTCTCTCAAGCCATAGGGAAAGTCTATGATGAATTTTTAAAATGCATCTCACTCTTTCTCTAGGGCTCGGACTTCATGATAAGTGGGGGAAGAAAGAAAACATCTTCCCCAATTTCTTTGTTCAGAATTGAACAAAAAAGAAAAGGAAGAAAGGGATTTATGGGGGCAGTGCTGCTCCCTATATCTCCTAGTGTATATTGTAGGAATAATCAAACTATTCCTTAGAGCAGTCTGGCACACTTACGTCCTCGCAAAACAAATAATGATCATTGTAGTCGTAACCGTAGAATACGAACCTAATCGAAATGCATACATTTGTCTCATACACTATGGGGATGGTGAGAAGAGATATATTTTACATCCCAGAGGGGCTATCTAAACCCTAAAGCTAAAGTAAAGGCCCGCGATCGAAGTACCAACAGCTCACTGTCATGAACCTTCTCCATTTGATTCAATAAGGGGGAATTAGCCTCCTTCTCGAATGGCTACCCTTGACAAAGGGTAGCGTTGGTATCATAATCTACATGTAGCGGGTATAGTTTAGTGGTAAAAGTGTGATTCGTTCTATTAATAACTGAATTTGAAATGATATACTTAAGGCGTCCTTAAGTTTTTTATATTCCGATGAAAACTTTAGTTCTTATAAAGGATTTAATCCTTTTCCTCTCAATAGCATATTGAGGAAGAATATACATTCTCGCGATTTGTACCCAAAAACTAATTGAAATTGCATCCAAAATACAAATTGGATTATGAGTACAGAGTCGCGAAGCATAATTTTGCATTGGATTAAGTATTCCAATTTTTAAAATATGAGTAAAGGATCTATGGATGAAGATACAAAAAAGTTTATTTCCAATCGTAACTAAATCTTCTTTTGTTAAAAAAGGAAATGGAAGCCAAATAGCTAAAAAACGGTAGTTTTGGTTTACTAGAACCATCAGCATATTGTTTCAGCTCGGTGGAAACCTAATTCTTTTCCTCAGGATCTCTTGAATGAAATTAGGGAACGAAGTAAGTAGATTAGATAGATTTAGTAGAATTTCTATCTCCTACTCTATAGGGATCATCTAGAAAGCGGAGAGCTTTGGTTCCATTCAGATAGAAAAGCTGACATAGATGTTAAGTGGTGAGAATATCCATAAAGGAGCCGAATGAAATCAAAATTTCATGTTCGGTTTTGAATTAGAGACGTTAAAACTAATCAACCAACGTCGACTATAACCCCTAGCCTTCCAAGCTAACGATGCGGGTTCGATTCCCGCTACCCGCTCCATTCTGTATAAAAGGACTATTCTATTTGTCTAGACATGGTAGAGTCCTGTATTCAACCTTTTTCGTCCACCAGTTTCCGTCCCTCCAGAGCGGAGTAGAGCAGTTTGGTAGCTCACGAGGCTCATAACCTTGAGGTCACGGGTTCGATTCCCGTCTCCGCACTTAGCAGTCTGTATAAAAGGACTATTCTATTTGTATAGAGTAGAGGGCTGGGCGGTATCCAACCCTTTTTTATTCATTAGTTCCCGGCCCTAAAGGGCCAAATGGAGCAGTTTGCGAAGTCACTTGCCCCTACAAGAAGAACTCTCAAGGCTCCTTCCTACCCTGCAGAAAAGAAAAAAGAAATGAAAGAAAGGCACAGTCTACCTCCCTTCCCTTTAAAAGGAGTTTGCCAGTTGTTTGTCTCGGTGAATCCCCAATTTAGGGAGCCCTGTTGGCGAGTTCGATTCCCGCCTCCGGAGCCCCTTTTTTTGAGTGGGGTGCAAAAGAAGGGTAAGATAGTAAGGGATACGGTACTAGACTAACACCTACTTAATTTAATATAAGTAGTTAAGTAGTCAACTAGACTCAATTTTTTATCATAGTACCTTACTAAATTAAGCTGGCGAGCGGCGGGAATCGAACCCGTATCTTCTCCTTGGCAAGGAGATGTTTTACCATTGAACTACGCTCGCTACGGGATATATTTTATAGGGTATATCCGCCTGGGTCGACCGTCTATGTCTGGGTCGACCGTTTCATTTTCTATTATATTAGAGTTTTCTTTTTTTTAATTGTCTGTCAATCAATATTCTAATGGCAATGGAATTTCATAATAATGAAAGAGAAGAGGTAGCAATTCGGAACGCAAATTGCATTTTAATGCGTCTCACAATTCCAATTTTTTCGAAGAAATGGCCTTTTTATTTATTTTGTATCGGGCTACTAAATACTAAACAAATTTAAGAAATGAGAGAATTCAGAATAGCTACCAGAAAGACTAGTCCAATCCATAATGATGTACCGGAAAATACAACGTTTTTATTATTTGACCAACCATCAGGAGAAGCAAATACAAGGGGTACACTAATTACTAACACTGAGGAAGTCGCAATTAATGCAAAAACAG